TTATAGAATTTTTTTTTTTTTTTTTTATATTAAAATATTTAATATAAATTATTAAATTTTTAATAACCTATTTTTTTTTCTCTTTATAATAATAATATTAAAAATTAACATAATTAATAAACAATGTAAATTAATTTATTTAATTTAAATATTAAAATAATTTATATTAATCTTTTTTACATTAAATTATAGTATTAAAATATTTAATATAAATTATTAATTTAAATATTAAAATAATTTATATTAATCTTTTTTACATTAAATTATAGTATTAAAATATTTAATATAAATTATATATATATATATATATATTTATATAATTTATATTTAGACCGTAATTAATAATTTTACATATAATATAAAATTAAAAATAAGCTAAATAAAGCTTTTGGGTTCATACCCCAAATATAAAGGAATCACCTTTTTTTTAAAAAAATAAAGTGCCTGATTAAAGGATTATTCTGATAGGATAAATTAAGTAAATAAATTTACCTTTATTATATTTTATAGAATTAAACTATACCCAATAGTATCAAAAACTAATATGCATCTTACACCAAAATATAATATAATATATAAAGAATTTATAATTCTTTGAAAATAAATGTTTGTTTATTTTTTATTTTTAACTTAATTAATTCTAATAAATTATTTTTTTTATTTATTTTATTTTTTAGTACTTTAATTTCTATTTCTTCTAATTCCTGATTTGGTTGTTGAATTGGACTAGAAATTAATTTATTAAGATTTATCCCATTAATTTCTAATTCTAATAATATATTATCTACAGAAGCTTCTTTAAAATATTTTCTTACTCAATCAATTGCTTCAATTAATTTTTTATTTACAATTTTATTAAAAATAACTTTTATAAAAAATTTTGAAGTAAATAATTTTATATCAATTATAATTAATTCTTCAATATTAATAAAAATAGGATCAGCACCCTTTCATTTTTGATTCCCTAATATTGTAGAAGGATTATCTTGATTTAATAATTTTATTTTAATATCTTGACAAAAAATTACCCCTATTATTCTTCTCTCTTATTACATAAATAAATTTTTTATTTTATTAATTATTAATTTAAATATTATCATTGGGGCTATTGGTGGTTTAAATCAAACATCATTACGAAAATTAATAGCTTTTTCATCTATTAATAACTTAGGATGAATATTATCATCTATTATAATTAGAGAAAACTTATGAATATTTTATCTTTTTATATATTCTTTTATAATTAGAATTATATGTTTTTCTTTTTATATTTTAAATATATTTTTTATTAACCAATTATTTATTAATAATATAAATTTTTTAATTAAAATTAATTTATTAATTAATTTTTTATCATTAGGTGGACTACCTCCATTTATTGGATTTTTTCCAAAATGAATTATTATTAATTTTATAATTAATAATAATATGTATATAATAACATTTATTTTTATTATAATAAGATTAATTATATTATTTTTTTATATTCGAATTATTTATTCAGCATTCATATTTAATTATTTTAAAATAAAGTGATTTAAAATTTTTATTAAAAATAATCATTTTCAAATAATTAATTTTTTTTCTTTTTTCTCTATTTCTGGAATAATTTTAAGAACTTTTTTCTTTATATAATAATAAAGGTTTTAAGTTAAATAAACTAATAATCTTCAAAATTATTTATAAAGAATTATTCTTTAAGCCTTAGCTTATTATTTGCACCTTAAAATTTGCAATTTTAAATCATAATTGAATATAAGACTTAATAAAAGAGAAAATTCTCGTTAATAAATTTACAATTTATCGCTTAATAACTCAGCCATTTTATTTATTTGCGAAAATGACTTTATTCAACAAATCATAAAGATATTGGAACATTATATTTTATTTTTGGAATTTGAGCAGGAATAGTAGGAACATCATTAAGACTTTTAATTCGAGCTGAATTAGGAAACCCCGGATCTTTAATTGGTGATGATCAAATTTATAATACTATTGTTACAGCTCATGCTTTTATTATAATTTTCTTTATAGTTATACCTATTATAATTGGAGGATTTGGTAATTGATTAGTACCTTTAATATTAGGAGCCCCAGATATAGCTTTCCCTCGAATAAATAATATAAGTTTTTGACTTTTACCCCCATCTCTTACTTTATTAATTTCTAGAAGAATTGTAGAAAACGGAGCAGGAACAGGTTGAACAGTGTACCCCCCACTTTCATCTAATATTGCTCATGGCGGTAGATCAGTAGATTTAGCTATTTTTTCTTTACATTTAGCTGGTATTTCATCAATTTTAGGTGCTATTAATTTTATTACTACAATTATTAATATACGATTAAACAATTTATCTTTTGATCAAATACCTTTATTTGTTTGAGCAGTAGGAATTACAGCATTTTTATTATTACTTTCATTACCTGTATTAGCTGGAGCTATTACCATACTTTTAACAGATCGAAATTTAAACACATCATTTTTTGATCCTGCTGGAGGAGGAGATCCAATTTTATATCAACATTTATTTTGATTTTTTGGTCATCCTGAAGTTTATATTTTAATTTTACCTGGATTTGGTATAATTTCTCACATTATTTCTCAAGAAAGAGGAAAAAAGGAAACTTTTGGATGTTTAGGAATAATTTATGCTATACTAGCTATTGGTTTATTAGGATTTATTGTTTGAGCTCATCACATATTTACAGTCGGTATAGATATTGATACGCGAGCTTACTTTACTTCAGCAACAATAATTATTGCTGTTCCTACAGGAATTAAAATTTTTAGTTGATTAGCAACTTTCCATGGAACTCAAATTAACTATTCTCCATCTATTTTATGAAGATTAGGATTTGTATTTTTATTTACAGTAGGAGGATTAACAGGAGTTATTTTATCAAATTCTTCTATTGATATTACTCTTCATGATACTTACTATGTTGTAGCTCATTTCCATTATGTTTTATCAATAGGAGCTGTATTTGCTATTTTAGGAGGATTTATTCATTGATATCCTTTATTTACTGGATTATGTTTAAATCCTTATTTATTAAAAATTCAATTTTTTATTATATTTATTGGAGTAAATTTAACTTTCTTTCCTCAACATTTTTTAGGTTTAGCAGGAATACCTCGACGATACTCTGATTATCCTGATTCATATATTTCCTGAAATATTATTTCTTCAATCGGTTCATATATTTCTTTATTAGCAGTTATATTTATATTAATTATTATTTGAGAATCTATAATTAATCAACGAATTGCTTTATTTTCATTAAATTTATCATCTTCTATTGAATGATATCAAAATCTTCCACCAGCTGAACATTCATATAGTGAACTTCCTATTTTAAGTAATTTCTAATATGGCAGATTATATGTGATGGATTTAAACCCCATTTATAAAGGATTATCCTTTTTTTAGAAATGGCAACATGATCTAATTTAAATCTTCAAAATAGAAATTCACCTTTAATAGAACAAATTATTTTTTTTCATGATCATACTTTAATTATTTTAATTATAATTACAATTTTAGTAGGATATCTTATATCTAGTCTCTTATTTAATAAATTTATTAATCGATTTTTATTAGAAGGACAAATAATTGAATTAATTTGAACTATTTTACCCGCTATTACTTTAATTTTTATTGCTTTACCTTCTTTACGATTATTATATTTATTAGATGAATTAAATAATCCATTAATTACATTAAAATCAATTGGTCATCAATGATATTGAAGTTATGAATATTCGGATTTTCATAATATCGAATTTGATTCGTATATAATCCCATCAAATGAAATATCTCTTAATAGATTCCGGTTATTAGATGTTGATAATCGAATTATTTTACCTATAAATAATCAAATTCGAATTATAGTAACAGCAACAGATGTTATTCATTCATGAACAGTTCCTTCATTAGGAGTTAAAGTTGATGCTAACCCAGGTCGATTAAATCAAACTAATTTTTTTATTAATCGACCCGGTATTTTTTATGGTCAATGTTCAGAAATTTGTGGAGCTAATCATAGTTTTATACCTATTGTAGTAGAAAGAATTTCAATTAAAAATTTTATTAATTGAGTTAATAATTATTCATCATTAGATGACTGAAAGCAAGTACTGGTCTCTTAAACCATTTTATAGTAAATTAGCATTTACTTCTAATGATAAAATAAAGAATTAGTTAAAATAAATAACATAAATATGTCAAATTTAAATTATTATAAATATAATATTCTTTTATTCCTCAAATAATACCAATTAATTGAATATTATCTTTTATTTTTTTTTTATTAGTTTTTTTTATTTTTAATATTATAAATTATTATATTTATAATGTAAATAAAATTGAAAATAAAAAAAATAATTTAAATATTAAAATAAAAAATTTTTCTTGAAAATGATAAGTAATTTATTTTCAATTTTTGACCCTTCAACAAATTTATTTAATTTATCCCTAAACTGAATTAGAACTATTTTAGGATTAATATTTATTCCTTATTCTTTTTGACTAATTCCTAATCGACATTTTTTTTTTTGAAATTTTATTTTAATAAAACTTCATAATGAATTTAAAACTTTATTAAAAAATAATTATTTCCAAGGATCTACTTTTATTTTTATTTCAATATTTACTTTCATTTTATTTAATAATTTTTTAGGATTATTCCCTTATATTTTTACAAGAACTAGTCATTTAACTTTATCTTTATCAATCTCATTACCTTTATGATTAAGATTTATAATTTATGGTTGAATTAATAATTCTCAACATATATTTATCCATATAATTCCTCAAGGAACTCCAGCTGTTTTAATACCTTTTATAGTATTAATTGAAACTATTAGTAATGTAATTCGACCAGGAACTTTAGCTGTACGATTAACAGCTAATATAATTGCAGGACATTTATTAATAACATTACTTAGAGGAACAGGACCAAGTTTTAATTCATATCTTATTATAATTCTTATTATCATTCAAATTTTATTATTAGTTCTTGAATCTGCAGTAGCTGTTATTCAATCTTATGTTATTGCTATTTTAAGAACTTTATATTCTAGTGAAGTAAATTAATGAAAACAACTTTTAATCACCCCTTCCATCTAGTAGATTATAGACCTTGACCATTAACAGGAGCTATTGGAGTTATAACTTTAGTAACTGGTATAGTAAAATGATTTCATAATTTTAATATAAATTTATTAATTATAGGTTATATTATTGTATTATTAACTATATATCAATGATGACGAGATGTATGTCGAGAAGGAACTCTTCAAGGTAAACATACTATTTTAGTAACTAAAGGTCTTCGTTGAGGTATAATTTTATTTATTGTATCTGAAATTTTCTTCTTTTTATCTTTTTTTTGAGCTTTTTTTCATAGAAGTTTAGCACCTAACGTTGAAATTGGTACAATATGACCTCCTATAGGAATTACCCCATTTAATCCATTCCAAATTCCTCTTCTTAATACTATTATTTTAATTAGTTCAGGAATTTCTGTTACATGAGCTCATCATGCTTTAATAGAAAATAATAATACTCAAACAACTCAAAGTTTATTTATTACCATTACATTAGGAATTTATTTTACTATTCTTCAAGCTTATGAATACTTTGAAGCACCATTTACTATTGCGGATAGAATTTATGGATCTACTTTTTTTATAGCAACAGGATTTCATGGATTACATGTTATTATTGGAACTTTATTTTTATTAATTTGTTTAATTCGTCACTTAAATAATCATTTTTCTAGAAATCACCATTTTGGATTTGAAGCAGCTGCTTGATATTGACATTTTGTAGATGTAGTATGACTATTCCTTTATATTTCAATTTATTGATGAGGAAACTAATTATTTATATAATATATTTAGTATATTTGACTTCCAATCAAAAAGTTTAATAATAATTAATATAAATAATTATTTTAATAATATCTATATGTATACTAATTATTTTAATTTCAAATATTATAATATTCTTATCTATTATTTTATCAAAAAAATCATTTTCAGATCGAGAAAAAAGATCTCCATTTGAATGTGGATTTGACCCAAAATCATCAGCTCGGATTCCATTTTCATTACATTTTTTTTTAATTACAGTAATTTTTTTAATTTTTGATGTAGAAATTGCATTAATTTTCCCAATTATTTCTTTATTTAAAATAACTAATTTTATTATTTGATCCAGAACTAGAATTTTTTTTATAATTATTTTATTAATAGGATTATACCATGAATGAAATCAAAATATATTAAATTGAACTAATTAATAAACAAATTTTAAAGGATTATAGTTTATTAAAACATTTGATTTGCATTCAAAAAATATTGAAATTTCAATTTATCTTAAATTTATTTATTCTTTAATAAAATAAATAAGAAGCATATTAATGCGTTTAATTTCGACTTAAAAAATAGAGTAAATTTTCTACTCCTTATTTATTAATTGAAACCAAAAAGAGGTATATCACTGTTAATGATAAAATTGAATAAAAAATTCCAATTAAAACTCAGAAATATAAAGATTAAAATTAAGCTGCTAACTTAATTTTTAGTGGTTAAATTCCATTAATATTTCTATTTATATAGTTTATATAAAACATTACATTTTCATTGTAAAAATAAAAATCTTTTTTTTTATAAATAATTATTTAAAGATAAATTTATCTCCTTAATATCTTCAATATTACGCTCTATTATATAAGCTATTTAAATTAATTATATAACTTTTATAAATTAAATAATATTACAAATAAAATAATTATCATTCATAAAAAAAATCTAAATAAATAAATCTTAAAATTATTTATTTGATAAATATTATTAAAAACAGAATATTTTTTTATAATATTTATTAATCCTCAACCTCTATATAATTCTCTTCAACCTAAATCAATATTTTTTAATAAATTTTGACCGAAATTAAGAAAATAATAATTTAAACCATAAGTAGATAAATTTGGTATAAATCATATTAATCTTAAAAAAGTTCTTAAATTATAAGTTATAATAAATTTATTAACAGAATAAATATTTAAATTTCTAACTAAATACCCTAATAATCCTCCTAATAATCTAACATAAATAACTATTATTTTTAAATTAAAAGGTAAATAAATTATATAAGGATAAGAAAAAATTATTCATCTTAAAAATCTTCCTCTTACTACACTCATAAATAATAAAGTAAATATTCTTTTTAATATAGTATAATCTTCATCATATAAATTATAAATTCTTAATAAATTAAAATCATTAATTATTAAATATATTATTAAACGAAAACTATAAAATATGGTTAATCCAGTAGATAAATAATATAATAAAAAAACTATTAAATTTAAATTACTATATCTTACTATTTCTAAAATTAGATCCTTTGAATAAAACCCAGCTAAAAAAGGAATTCCACATAAAGCTATATTAGAAATATTTATACATAAAGAAGTTAATGGAATATATAAACTAATTCCCCCTATAAATCGAATATCTTGTATATCATTTATTATATGAATGATAACACCAGCACATATAAATAATAAAGCTTTAAATATAGCATGAGTTAATAAATGAAAAAAAGCTAATTTAGGCAATCCTATACTTAAAATTCTTATTATTAAACCTAATTGTCTTAAAGTAGATAAAGCAATAATTTTTTTTAAATCAAATTCATAATTAGCAGCAATTCCAGCTATAAATATAGTTAACCCAGATAAAAGCAATAAAATTTTTAAAAAAAAAGTATTCAATAATAAATCATTAAACCGAATTAATAAATAAACTCCAGCAGTAACTAAAGTTGAAGAATGAACTAAAGCAGAAACTGGAGTAGGAGCTGCTATAGCAGCAGGTAATCATGAACTAAAAGGAATTTGAGCTCTTTTAGTTATAGCAGCTATAATAATTATTCTCCCTACTATTATTATACATCAATCATTATTTATAAATTCTAAATAAAAAATATAATTTCATCTCCCATAATTTATTATTCAGGAAATAACTATTAAAATTAAAACATCTCCAATTCGATTTGATAAAGCAGTTAATATACCAGCATTATAAGATTTTAAATTTTGATAATAAATAACTAAACAATAAGAAACTAAACCTAACCCATCTCAACCTAATAAAATTCTAATAATATTAGGACTAATAATTAATAATATTATAGAAAATACAAATAATAAAACTAAAATAATAAATCGTCTTAAATTAATTTCAGAACTCATATATCTCTTACTATAATAAATAACAACAGAAGAAATTAAAAAAACAAATATTATAAATAATAAAGATATTCAATCTAATAAAATAGATATAACAATATTTATAGAATTAAAAGAAATAATTTCTCATTCTAAAAAAATAACTATATCATTTATAATAAAATAAATTATTATTAAAAAATTTATTATACTTATCATAAATAAAAAAATAAATGAAATAAAACAAATAGAATATTTTAAATTATTAATGATTTAAAATGAAATTTCATATTTTTGATACCACAAATCAATATTTTTTTTTAAATTATTTAAATTAAAATCAAATTATTCTATAATCAATTTTTAATAATATAATATTTAAAGGTAATCAATGTAATATTAATAATAAATATTCTCGAGAAACTCCAGTATAATATCTATAAATACCAGAATAATATTTTCCATGTTGAATATAAGAATATAAATACAATCTATACCCAGCTCTAAAAAAAGAAATTAATATTAATATAATTATTCTTAACCAAGATCATCTTATTAATCTATTAATTAAACTAATTTCTCCTATTAAATTTAATCTAGGAGGAGCAGCTATATTAGAACTTATTAATAAAAATCATCATAATCTTATTGAAGGCATAAAATTTATTATTCCTTTATTAATATAAAGACTTCGACTATGTAAACGTTCATAACTAATATTAGCTAAACAAAATATTCCAGAAGAACATAAACCATGACCAATTATTAAAATATATGAACCAATTATTCCTCAATAATTTATTACTATAATACCTCTAATAACAATTCTTATATGAGCAACTGAAGAATAAGCAATTAAAGATTTAATATCAACTTGACAAAAACATTTTAAACTAATATAAAATCCCCCTAATAATCTAATTACAATTCAAATATAATTTAATTTTATATTAATTTCTTGTAAAAAAATTATTAAACGTAATAATCCATAACCCCCTAATTTTAATATAATACCAGCTAAAATTATTGATCCAGAAACAGGAGCTTCTACATGAGCCTTAGGTAATCATAAATGAACAAAATATATAGGTATTTTTACCAAAAAAGCTAAAATTATAGAAAAATATAATATATATATATTTAAATTTATAAATTTTAAAAAATAAATTATTATACAATTTATTTCATTAAAAACATAAAAAATTCCTATTAATAAAGGAAGAGAAACAAATAAAGTATAAAATAATAAATATATACCAGCTTGAATACGCTCTGGTTGATATCCTCATCCAATAATTAATAATAATGTAGGAATTAATCTTCCCTCAAAGAATAAATAAAATAAAAACATATTTATTACACTAAATGTTAAATATAATATTAATAATAAAAAAATAACATTAAATAAAAAAAAATTAATATAAAAATTTATTTTATATAAATTTTCTCTTGATATAATTATTAAAATACTAATTCAAATTCTTAATAAAATTAAACCATAAGATAAAATATCACATGAAAATATATAACTTAAATTACAATATAAATTAATATTCATATTAATATTTATAAAAAAAAATATTAATAAAAATATTATTATTTGAACCATTCAATATATATGTTTTATAAAACAAAAAGGTATTATAAAAATTATTATAAAAATAAATTTTATCATTATAATATTCTAAATCTTTGAAAATAATCATTTCCGTGAGTCCGAATTATAGAAACTAAAATAGATAAACCTAAAGCCCCTTCACAAACGGAAAATACTAAAAAAACTATTAATAAATATAAATTATTTTCAATAAAACTTCTATAAAATAATAAGAAAAAAAAAATTCTTAAAACTATAAATTCTAAACTTAATAAAACAATTAATAAATGTTTGTGTTTAGAAACAAAAATTAAATTTCCTAAAATAAATATTATAATTACTACAATTAACGTATTTAATATTATCATTTGTTTTTATAGTTTAAAATAAAACATTGGTCTTGTAAACCAAAATTAAGTATTATACTTTAAAAACTTCAAAGAAAAAGAATTTCTTTATCAATAATCTCCAAAATTATTATTTTAATTAAACTATTCTTTGATTTTTAATAATGACAAAAATATTTTTATCTATAATATTAATTTTAAACTCTATAATTATAGTATTTTTAAATAATCCATTATCAATAGGATTAATAATTTTATTACAAACTTTACTAACATGTTTATTATCAGGAATAATAATTAAGACTTATTGATTTTCTTATATTTTATTTTTAACTTTTTTAGGAGGATTACTAGTATTATTCATTTATGTAAGAAGAATTGCTTCAAATGAATTATTTAAAACCTCTTTTAATTTAAAGATAATATTTTTTTTATTTTTAATAATTAATTTAATACTAAGATTTTTTTTTCATAAAAATTTATTATGAATAAATATATCAACAAACAGAGATATAGAAAATTTTATTAGAATAAATTTATTTATTAATAATGAAAATAAAATTAATATTAATAAACTTTATAATAATCAAACTTATATAATAATATTAATAATAATAATTTATTTATTCGTTACATTAGTAGCAGTTGTAAAAATTACTAATATTTTTTATGGACCTTTACGTTCAATTAATTATTAAATTTAAATAAATAATGACAAATAAATTTATTTTATTACGAAAAAGACACCCAATTTTAAAAATTATTAATGGATCATTAATTGATTTACCTTCTCCATCTAATATTTCAAGTTTATGAAATTTTGGATCATTATTAGCTTTATGTTTAATAATTCAAATTTTAACAGGTTTATTTTTAACTATATATTATACAGCAAATATTGAACTTGCATTTTATAGTGTTAATTATATTTGTCGAAATGTAAATTATGGATGATTAATTCGAACTTTACATGCCAATGGAGCATCATTTTTTTTTATTTGTATTTATATTCATATTGGACGAGGAATTTATTATGAATCTTTTAATTTAAAATATACATGAATAGTAGGAGTAATTATTTTATTTTTATTAATAGCAACAGCATTTATAGGATATGTTCTTCCTTGAGGACAAATATCATTTTGAGGAGCTACTGTAATTACAAACTTATTATCAGCAATTCCATATTTAGGAACTATACTAGTAAATTGAATTTGAGGGGGATTTGCTGTTGATAATGCAACTTTAACTCGATTTTATACATTTCATTTTTTATTACCTTTTATTATTTTAATAATAACAATAATTCATCTACTTTTTTTACACCAAACAGGATCAAATAATCCTTTAGGTTTAAATAGAAATTTAGATAAAATCCCATTTCATCCATTTTTCACATTTAAGGATTTAATTGGATTTATTATTTTATTATTTTTATTAACAATATTAACTTTAACTAATCCTTATTTACTAGGAGACCCTGATAATTTTGTACCTGCTAATCCATTAGTAACTCCTATTCATATTCAACCAGAATGATATTTTTTATTTGCCTATGCTATTTTACGATCAATTCCTAATAAACTTGGAGGAGTAATTGCTTTAGTAATATCAATTTTAATTTTAATTATTTTACCATTCACTTTCAATAAAAAAATTCAAGGTATTCAATTTTACCCAATTAACCAAATTATATTTTGATGTTTAGTTGTAATAATTCTTTTATTAACATGAATTGGAGCTCGACCTGTAGAAGATCCTTATATTATTACAGGACAATTACTAACCGTATTTTATTTTTCTTATTATATTTTTAACCCTATAATCAGTATATATTGAGATAAATTATTATTTAATTAAATTAATGAGCTTGTAAAAGCATTTGTTTTGAAAACTTAAGAAAGAATTATAATATTCTATTAATTTATACTAAAAAAAATTAATAATTAAATTAAAAAAATTTTAATTCCTAAAAAAAATAAAATAAAATTTAAAGAAACAGGTAAATATGATTTTCAAGCTAAATATATTAATTTATCATATCGATAACGAGGTAAAGTACCTCGAACTCAAATAAATAAAAAAGAAATAAATAATAATTTTAAATAAAAAATAATTCTTAAACTGTACCCCCCTATATAAACTATTCTAAATAATAATCTTATAAATAAAATACTAGAATATTCAGCTAAAAAAATTAAAGCAAACCCTCCTCTTCTATATTCAATATTAAACCCTGAAACTAACTCTCTTTCCCCTTCTGCAAAATCAAAAGGGGTACGATTAGTTTCAGCTAATATTGAACTAGCTCAACATAATCTTAAAGGAAATATTAAAAATATAAATCAAATTAATGACTGATAATTATAATAATTTATTAAATTAAAATCCATAATTATAAAAATTGAAGATAATAAAATTAAAGATAATCTAACTTCATAAGAAATAGTTTGAGCTACAGCACGTAACCCTCCTAATAAAGCATAATTAGAATTTGAAGATCAACCAGCAATTATTACAGTATAAACTCCTATTCTAGTACATCTTAAAAAAAATAATAAACCTAAATTAAATCTTACTAAATTAAAATAATAAGGAATCAATATTCAAATTAATAAAGATAAGATAAAACTTACTACAGGAGAAAAATAATAAGAAATATAATTAGAAAAATTAGGATAAGTTTGTTCTTTAGTAAATAATTTAATAGCATCAGAAAAGGGTTGTAAAATACCAATTAATCCAACTTTATTAGGTCCTTTTCGAATCTGAATATAACCTAAAACTTTTCGTTCTAATAAAGTTAAAAAAGCAACACCAATTAAAACCCCAATAATTAAAATTAATAAACCAACAATAATTATATAAATATCATATATTAACATATACTATCTATATAATTAAATTATATATTTATGACTTCTAAAATCATTACATTTTTCTGCCAAAATAGTCAATTAAATTTTTATTATAAAATCTTAATTAAGAATATTCATTTTTATAAATTTAATTTAAATATTTGATCCTTTCGTACTAAAATATTTTATTTTTTAAAAGATAGAAACCAACCTGGCTTACACCGGTTTGAACTCAGATCATGTAAGATTTTAATGATCGAACAGATCAAAAATTTTAAACTTCTGCATTTAAATTTTATCTTAATCCAACATCGAGGTCGCAAACTTTTATTTTTATATGAACTAAAAAAAAAAATTACGCTGTTATCCCTAAGGTAATTTTTTCTTATAATCAATAAAATTGGATCAAATAATCACTTATTTATGTCAAATTTATAAAAAAAGTTTTTTTTATTTTTTTATCACCCCAACAAAATAATTTAATTTATTTTAATACTTAAATTTAAAAATAATTTTAATAAACTTAATTATAAAACTCTATAGGGTCTTCTCGTCTTTTTAATTTATTTTAACTTTTTAATTAAAAAATTAAATTCTATAATTTAATTAAGAGACAGAATATATTTCATCCAATCCTTCATACAAGTCATCAATTAAATGACTAATGATTATGCTACCTTTGTACAGTCAAAATACTGCAGCCCTTCAATAATTTATCAGTGGGCAGATTAGACTTTATATTATTTTCAAAAAGACATGTTTTTGATAAACAAGTGAATATATAATTTTGCCGAATTCCTTTTAATTAATTTAACATAATTGATTATAATTTAATTTAATTATATACTAATTTTATCATTATATCTAAATTTTAAAAATTAAAAATTATTTTTTTATAAAAATATAAATTATTATTAAATTTTATTTAAACATAAAATTATTTATAAAAAATTAAAAATTATTAACAATTTAAATTATAAATTTTTTAAATTTTAAATTTTAAATAATTATATAAATTTAATTTAAAGCTTATCCCTTAAAATATAAAATTATTTTAAAAATTTATTAATTAATTAATAAATTTTTAAAATAATTTAAAATTAAATTTTTTTCTAAAAAAACTAGATATCTTTAAAAACGATTAACATTTCATTTCCAAATAATTATTTAAAATATTTTTGCAACAATAACTTTTATAATTATTTATCTCTTTTAAATTCGAGAAAATATTATTTAATAAATATTTTTAATAAACTCTGATACACAAGATACACTAAATAAAAATTACTTTTAAATAAATTTAATATTTAAATTATTTCAAAATTCTTTCACAATACTTAATAAACTATAAATTAAAAAATTTTTTCTTATAAATATACTAAAACCCCTTTTTATTAATACTTTAAAAATTTTTTTATTATTCTAAAAATATTAATTGTTCCCCCTCAAATTAATTATAATTATTAATATCTTTTCAATGTAAATGAAATACTTATTTCAAGCTCTAATTTGTCTTTCTAGAAACACTTTCCAGTACCTCTACTTTGTTACGACTTATTTCAATTTATTTAATTTTATTAATATATGAAAGCGACGGGCAATATGTACATATTTTAATTATTAATCATTTTATTAAATTAAATAAAATTACATTTAAATCCACCTTCAATTAATTATTACAAATTAATATTCATATAAATAAATTTATTGTAATCCATTATATTCTTAATTATAATCTGCATCTTGATCTGATTTAAATTTAAATTAAAATTTTAAAATATTATTTTTATTAAAAAATATTTTTTTAACAACGATATACAAAATGATAAATTAAGTAAATTTATTCGTGGATTATCAATTAATAAACAGATTCCTCTAAATGAACTAAAATACCGCCAAATTATTTAAGTTTCAATAAATAATTATTTACTATTTTAGTATTTTAATTTAAAATATCAATAATAGGGTATCTAATCCTAGTTTCTTTTTAAAATTTATTAAATCATAAATAATAAAATAAAATTTTTATAAATTAAAATTTCACTTAATAATTTAAAATTTTAATTATTAAAATAAAATAATTATTAATAACTAATAAAATTTAATTTAATTTTTGTGTAACCGCAACTGCTGGCACAAAATTTGTTATTAATTTAAACATTACTAAATCATAATTTCTTAAATTGTTTAATATTAATTACTACATAATAAAAATAATTTATTATTAAAATAAAATATAATTTATACTAAAATTTATATGTAAAATAAGTTTTTAATAAATTTTTTTAACCATAAAAAATTAATTTTTATTTATTTAATTATAATAATATTTG